AATAAGGTGCCTGATAAAAAGGGATATCTTGATAGGATATATCATGTATTTACAATACCCTTATTATATATCTTACAATTAAACTAAACTAAAGAGATCAAAACTCTTTGTGCATCTTACACTTATATATAGAAAGATAAACTAATAAAAGTTACGAGGTTCATACCCTAACCATAGAAGTAAAATCTTCTTCTTTCTAATTAACTTTAAAAAATTAATATTCCTAATAATAATAATTTTAAGTACCTTAATTACAATAAGATCTAACAATTGAATTGGTATATGAATAGGATTAGAAATTAACTTAATATCATTTATTCCATTCATCTCTAAAAGCAAAAATAAAAATTCATCCCAAGCAATAATAATCTACTTCCTAACTCAAAGAGTCGGAAGAATAATTATAATATTTTCTATTATAATAAATACATTAACTATAATTACACCATTAATAACAAATGAATGATTAAATATTTTAATAATCATAAGATTATTAATCAAATTAGGAGGAGCACCCTTCCACTTATGACTACCAGAAGTAATAGCAAATATAAATTGAATACAATGCTTTATACTCATAACATGACAAAAAATAGCACCATTATCCATTATAATAAATCTAAAACCTAACTGATTTATATATGTAGCAATAACAATATCTACTATAGTAGGAGCTTTAGGGGGTTTAAATCAAACCTCAATCCGAAAAATTATAGCATACTCATCAATTAATCACCTAGGATGAATAATAGCAATAATATCAATGCAAATATCATGGTACATTTACATAATTATTTACACAATAATATTAATAACAATTATAATAATATTTAAAAATATTTATTTCTTAAATCAAATTAATAATTCAAACCCCTCATTAATAGAAAAAATAAACATAACAATATCATTCATAAGACTACGAGGACTGCCTCCCTTCATTGGATTTTTACCAAAATGAATAGTAATACAATCAATAATAGAATCAAATATATTATGCATTCTAATTATAAGAATAATATCATTAATTATTCTATTTTATTATATAAATATAATTAGACCTATTATACTAAACTATTCATCAATAAACAAATGAATAAAAAAGAAAAATAATAAAATACTTTGATTAATTACATTAATCAATTTATCCTTCCCTATTTTCTCCATTATACCAATTTTTTAAAGCTTTAAGTTAATAAAACTATTAACCTTCAAAGTTAAAAATATATAATTATATAAGCTTTAACATAAATGTTACTTTAGATTTGCAATCTAATATCATAATTATTGACTATAAAGCCTGATAAGAGGTATTAACCATATATAAATTTACAATTTATAACCTAAATATTTCAGATATCTTATCATTTGAACAAATGATTATTTTCAACTAACCACAAGGACATTGGTACACTTTACTTTCTATTTGGTATATGGGCAGGAATAGTTGGGTCATCAATAAGATGAATTATTCCTATTGAACTTGGACAACCAGGAACATTTATTGGAGATGATCAAATTTATAATGTAATTGTAACAGCACACGCCTTCATTATAATTTTCTTTATAGTAATACCAATTATAATTGGAGGATTTAGAAATTGATTAGTACCCCTAATAATTGGAGCACCAGACATAGCATTCCCACGAATAAATAATATAAGATTATGATTACTACCCCCATCATTAACATTACTATTAGCAAGAAGAATTGTTGAAATAGGAGCAGGAACAGGGTGAACCGTATATCCTCCGTTATCAAGTAATATTTCACATAGAGGACCCTCAGTAGACTTAGCCATTTTTTCACTACATTTAGCCGGAATATCATCAATTCTAGGAGCAATTAACTTCATTTCAACAATTATAAATATACGACCGGCAGGTATGTCTCCTGAACGAACTCCACTATTCGTATGATCTGTAGGAATTACAGCATTACTATTATTATTATCATTACCTGTATTAGCAGGAGCTATTACTATATTACTAACAGACCGAAACTTAAACACATCATTCTTTGACCCAACAGGGGGAGGGGATCCAATCCTCTATCAACACCTATTCTGATTCTTTGGGCACCCTGAAGTGTATATTCTAATTTTACCCGGATTCGGATTAATTTCACATATTATTAGACAAGAAAGAGGAAAGATAGAAGCATTTGGAACATTAGGAATAATTTATGCAATATTAACTATTGGACTATTAGGGTTCATTGTATGGGCCCATCATATATTTACAGTAGGAATAGATGTAGATACACGAGCCTACTTTACTTCAGCAACTATAATTATTGCTGTACCTACAGGTATTAAAATTTTTAGTTGATTAGCAACATTACATGGAATAAACCTAACATTCACACCTTCAACTTTATGGGCACTAGGATTTGTATTCTTATTTACTATTGGAGGATTAACAGGAGTAATCTTAGCAAACTCATCAATTGACATTATTCTACATGATACTTATTACGTAGTAGCCCACTTCCACTATGTATTATCTATAGGAGCAGTATTTGCCATTATAGGAAGATTTATTCAATGATTCCCACTATTTACAGGATTAACTATAAAAAACAAATGATTAAAAATCCAATTCTTAACCATATTTATCGGAGTTAATACAACATTTTTCCCACAACATTTCTTAGGATTAAGAGGAATACCCCGACGATACTCTGATTATCCAGACTGCTACACAACATGAAACATTGTATCATCAATCGGATCAACAATATCTATAATCAGAATTATTATATTTATCATAATTATCTGAGAGAGACTATTAGCAAAACGAATGATATTATTCAATAATAATATATCTACAAGAATTGAATGATACCAAAAAACACCCCCAATAGAACATTCATATTCAGAATTACCCCTAGTTTTCCTATTCTAATATGGCAGAATAGTGCAATGAATTTAAGCTTCATGTATAAAGATAAATCTTTTTTTAGAACATGGCAACCTGAGGAATAATAAACCTACAAGACGCAATATCACCCCTAATAGAACAATTAATTATGTTCCATGATCACACAATCACAATTCTTACAATAATTACAACACTAGTAACTTATATTATAATAAGATTAATAATAAACAAATATATTAACCGGTATTTATTAGAAGAGCAATTAATTGAATTAATTTGAACTTTATTACCAGCAGTAACATTAATTTTTATTGCATTACCATCATTACATCTATTATACCTAATTGACGAAATAAATAACCCATTAATAACATTAAAAACAATTGGACATCAATGATATTGAAGATATGAATATTCAGACTTTAATAACATTGAATTTGACTCATACATAAAATCAAATGAAAAAAGAAACTTTCGACTATTAGATGTTGATAACCGAGTAATTTTACCCATCAACACAAGAATCCGCTTATTAGTTACAGCAACAGATGTATTACATTCATGAGCTATACCTTCACTAGGAGTAAAAATTGATGCCACACCAGGACGACTAAATCAAAGAAGAATCTTTATTAACCAAGCCAGATTACTATTCGGACAATGTTCAGAAATCTGTGGTGCAAATCATAGATTTATACCTATTGTAATTGAAAGTGTACCAATAAATAAATTTATCACCTGATTAAACTCTAATTCATTAAGTGGCTGAAAGTAAGCTTTGGTCTCTTAAACCAATAAATAGTATATTAACAAAATACTCTTAATGAAGAAATTAGTTTATTTAAAACATTAACTTGTCAAGTTAAAGATATAATATTATATTTCTTAATACCACAAATAGCACCATTATGATGAGAATTACTATTTATTACAACATTAATAATATATACCTTCACAATAATAATTATATACTTTAATAAAGAAAACAAAATAAGTAGTAGTAAAAAAAATATAAGAACTACAGAAAAAAACTTAAAATGATAACTAATTTATTTTCAACATTTGATCCAGCAACAACAAATACATTATCAATAAATTGATTAAGAATAGTGACTATTATTATTATATTACCAATAACGTACTGATTAATACCTAACCGAATTAATACAGTAATAATAATGGTTACCAAAAAGTTAAATACAGAATTCAAAACATTACTAGGGCCGAACTCAAAAGGAATAACATTAATAATAATCTCCCTATTCATATTTATTTTAATAAATAATATTATAGGATTACTACCATACATCTTCACCAGATCTAGACACATAACATTCACCCTAACATTAGCACTACCTATATGATTATCATTAATACTATATGGATGAATTAATAAAACAAACCATATATTCGCACACATAATCCCAACCGGAACCCCAATAATACTAATACCATTTATAGCAATTATTGAAACAATAAGTAATATTATTCGACCAGGAGCACTAGCTGTACGACTAATAGCAAATATAATCGCAGGACATTTACTTATAAGATTATTAGGAAATAACCTACAAGCAAATATAATAATACCAATAATTATTATAATCCAAATAATATTAATATTATTCGAAGTAGCAGTAGCAGTAATTCAATCATATGTATTTTCAGTATTAATAACTTTATACACTAGAGAATTAACATAATGAGATTACATAAAAATCACCCATACCATTTAGTAGATTATAGCCCATGGCCTATTACAGGAGCAATTGGAGCAATAACTACAACATCAGGTATAGTGCTATGATTCCACAAAAATGAGATATACTTATTTTATTTAGGCATAGTAATTAACATAATAACTATATATCAATGATGACGAGACATTGTACGAGAAAGAACATTCCAAGGAATACACACAGAAAAAGTAGTAAAAGGACTAAAACTAGGAATAATTCTATTCATTATCTCAGAAGTATTCTTCTTCATTTCATGATTCTGAGCATTCTTCCATAGAAGATTAAGACCAACAATTGAACTAGGAATAAATTGACCTCCAAAAGGACTAATTACATTCAACCCAATAGAAATTCCTCTACTAAATACAATAATTCTATTATCATCAGGTATTACTGTAACATGAGCACACCATAGATTAATAAATAGAATACATAGACAAACAATTATAGCATTAACAATAACAGTAGTATTAGGAGTATTATTTACAGCCCTACAAGCCTACGAATACCTAGAAGCAAAGTTCTGTATTAGAGACTCTGTTTATGGATCAAGATTTTTTATAACAACAGGATTCCATGGAATTCACGTAATTATTGGAACTACATTCTTAATAGTATGTCTAATACGACAAACAATATATCACTTCTCTAAAAATCACCATTTAGGATTCGAAGCAGCAGCATGATACTGACACTTCGTAGATGTAGTATGACTTTTCCTTTATGTATCAATTTACTGATGAGGAAGCTACTTTTTTAGTATAATAAAATATAATTGACTTCCAATCAATAGATCTTAAATAAGAAAAAGTAATAATAAAAGTAATAATTAGAATAATTATAGCAGGAACACTAACAGTAGTATTAATAACACTATGCACAATCATCTCCAAAAAAAGAATTATAAGACGAGAAAAAATATCCCCATTCGAATGCGGATTTGACCCAAAATCAACAGCACGATTACCATTCTCCTTACAATTCTTCCTAATTGCAGTACTATTCCTCATCTTTGACGTAGAAATCGTAATTATTTTACCAATAATCATCACACTAAAAATAAGAAATATAATAACATGAATAATAACAGTAACAATATTCATAATAATTCTAATTACAGGACTATTTTACGAATGAAAAAATGGAATACTAGAATGAAAATACTAGGGTAGTAGTTAAAAATAACATCTAAGTTGCAATTAGAAAGAGCTGATTATCAAGCCTATCTTAAAGCAAAAAGTAAAAATTACATTTAGTTTCGACCTAAAATTAGGGTAAATTAACCCTTTGCTTATTAGTTAAAGCCAAACTAGAGGCATCTTATTGTTAATAAGAAAAATGATTAATATCTAACTAAAAGAGAAAGTAGATTACTAAAAGAAGCTGCTAACTATCTTTTATAAGCGGTTAAATTCCGTTATTCTCTTATTTATATAGTTTATAAACAAAACATTTCATTTTCAATGAAAAGATGATTAATGATCTATAGATATTTAAGGAAAAATATTCATCATAATATCTTCAATATTAAGCTTTAAAATTAAGCTACTTAAATATTTAAACTAAAAAAATCAGGGAAATAAATACAAAACTAGAAAAAAATAACTTAAAGTTATTTCTCTGACAAACAAAAATAATTTTACCCAAAAAATTAAAAAATAATACCAAAGAAAAAGAAATTAAATACTCCCCTCAACCAGAATTAATAAATTCTTCAGGGTAAAAAGAAAAATTTAAAACATTAAAAGATATATAATTAATAAAATTAGGCAAAAACCACATACCTCCAAAGAGTGAGGGGAAGTAAAATTTAAAAACAACAAACCCAAATTTAATAAAAAATAAGCAATACCCAATAAACCCTCCAACAAAAACACACAATAAAGGAAGTAATTTACATCAAAGAGGTAAAACAAATAGTAAAGGAATTGAAAATAATAATCAAGACAAAAAGCTACCTGCCAAAACAGAAAAAATAGTCAAAAAAATTATAGAAAAAATTATAAAAAAATCCTCCTCATAACTAGCATAAGATACTAAACCATTATAATTAAATAAAAGAAAATAGATTAAACGCATAGTATAAGCAACAGTTAATCCAATTGAAATAAAACAAAAAATAAAAACAAATATATTAAAAAAACTAAACTGTACATATTTTAAAATAAAATCCTTTCTATAAAAACCTGAAAGAAAAGGTAAACCACATAATGATATATTTGCAACCCAAAACCAAGAAATAGTAAAAGGAAGATGATTAACCAAAGCCCCTATATAACGAATATCCTGACTATTATTTAAACAATGAATAATTAAACCCGCACACAAAAATAATAAAGCCTTAAAAAAAGCATGAGTTAATAAATGAAAAAAAGAAAAAGTAATATTACCAACAAATAAAATACTTATTATAAAACCCAACTGACTTAAAGTAGATAAAGCAATAATCCTCTTAAGATCAAACTCAAATATAGCACTTAAAGAAGATAAAAATATGGTTATAATAGAAATTACAAGAAAAAAATAAATATTAAAGCTAGAAAAAATAAAATTAAACCGAATTAATAAATAAACCCCTGCAGTAACCAAAGTAGAAGAATGAACTAAAGCCGATACAGGAGTGGGAGCAGCCATAGCTGCAGGAAGTCAAGAAGAAAAAGGCAATTGAGCACTTTTAGTAAAACCAGCAATAATAATAAACAAAAACAAAAAATAACTATAATTATATAAATAAAAATTATAATACAAAAAATATCATCTACCATTATTGAATATAAAAGAAATAGATAATAAAATAGCAACATCACCAATACGATTAACCAAAATAGTCAATATACCAGCATTATAAGACTTAATATTATTAAAATAAATAACTAAACAGTAAGAAACCAAACCTAAACCGTCCCAACCAATCAAAATTCTAATAAGATTAGGTCTAATAATCATAATTATTATAGATAAAATAAATAAAAGAACTAAATATATAAAACGCTCACTCATTAAATCCCCACCTATGTAAGAGTAGCTATAAATAAAAACTATAGAAGAAATAAATAATACACTACCTATAAATAATAATGATATTCAATCTATTAACAAGGTCATAACAAAAGAACAAGAAATTAAAGAAAAAAATTCCCAATCAACAAGTAAAACAAAATCATTATATAAAAATCAAAAACCAAAAAGATAAAACAATAAACCAAAAATAAATAAAATAATCCCTCAAATCCTATAAAAAATAATAGTTTAAGACCAAAAATAGTACCTATAACACCACAAATTATTATTCTAATTAAACTACTTAAACATTTTTAAACCCAAAGAGCAAAAGTATCAATTTCAAGAAACAAAATATTTAATGGAAATAAATGATAAAACAACAACAAATAATCACATAAAGAACCTCCTTCTCCAGAAGCAAAACCTCTATACAAAACACCATGTTGAGTAATAGAATATAAATAAATTCTATAACAACAACTAAAAAAAGAAGAAAAAGAAATAAATAAAATACTAAACCAATCCCAACTAACAATACTATTAATCAAAAGCAATTCCCCTAGTAAATTTAAAGATATAGGACTAGCCATATTATTAACTCTAAAAATAAACCAAAATATACTTATAGTAGGTATAAAAATAATAAATCCCTTATTAATAAATAAACTACGACTATGAGAACTACTATAAATAATATTAGCTAAAACAAATAAACCAGAAGAACAAAGACCATGGCCAATTATTAAAATTAAAGAACCAACAAAACCATAATTAGAACACGTTATAATACCACAAATAACTAAACCCATATGAGAAACAGAAGAATAAGCAATTAAAGATTTAATATCAATCTGGAATAAGCATAAAATACCAACAATAACTCTACCATATAAACTCAAAATAATTCAAATTCAATTAAACCCAATAGCATAAGACCATATAAAATAAAAAACACGATACAAGCCATAACCCCCTAACTTAAGAAGAACACCTGCTAAAATTATAGAACCAGAAATAGGAGATTCTACATGAGCCTTTGGTAACCAGAAATGAAAAAAGACCATAGGTATCCTTACCAAAAAGGCCAAAATCATACATAAATAAACAAGAAGATTAACATCAATATTAATCAAAAAAAATACTAAAGTATTACCCATAAAAAAAATATAAAAAATACATAATAATATAGGTAAAGAAGCAAACAAAGTATAAAATAACAAATAAAAACCCGAAAGCAAACGCTCCGGCTGATAACCTCAACCAAAAATCAATAATAATACAGGAATTATTCTACTCTCAAAAAATATATAAAAAAGAAATAAATTAGTTCTACCAAAAGTAAAAAATAATATTAGCAACAAAAAAACATTAACAATCAAAAATTCACCGCTATAATTATTAAAATTCCTAATATTAACACTAGCCATAATTATCAAGAATACAATTCATAAACTCAAAAACATTATTCTATAAGACAGTAAATCCATACCAAAGCCATATCTCAAATGAGTAAAAAATAACATAACAGGAATAGATAAAAAATAAAATGATAATAAAAGAAGACAAACAAATAATAGTCATCAAAAATTAATTAAAGGAATCAAAAACAGAACAAAAAACAGAATCCTTATCATCTCAAAACAGAAAGACTAGACAAATAATCATTACCATGTCTACGAATCATATTAACTAAAACACCCAATCCCAAAGAACCTTCACAGACAGAAAAAACCAAAAAGACTAAAATAAAATATATATCTCTACCCAACTCTAAAAGATAATAATAAATAACTAAATATAATAAAAGAACCATATATTCTAAACTAAATAAAGTTAATAATAAATGCTTATGAACAAAACAAAAAACAAATAAACCTCTAATAAATATAAAAACTAAAGAACAATAAAATAAATTAATAAACCTAAATTAATAAGTTTCAGTAAAACAAATAATTGCATCTTTAATCCCCAAAATTAATATTTTAATTAAACTAATCACTGAACTCTAATAATTTAAATAAAATAATGATCTTGTAAATCATAAATAATACCCAAGTATTTTAGAGTATAATTTAATAGATTAATATCTATTAAATTAATAATGAACCATTAACAAGCTACTACCGCAAAATAAAGTATTAAATAACCCTAAATACCCGTATACCCAAAAGGGTATTTAGGGGGAGGGGGTAGATAGGATGGGTAATGGAGAGTAGGGGGGTAGATAGGATGGGTAATGTAGCCATTTAATGTTTTAATAATTTTATTAATATTAAACTTTAAATTTAATCAAGATAAACTTAAAACTATTTTAATCATTATTATAAATATAATCTCATTTACATTTATATTTTTAAAGCATCCACTAAGAATAGGAATCACCATTATTTTACAAACTATTAATGTAGCACTAATTACAGGTATAATAATAGGATCATTCATAATATCATACATTATCGTAATCATTATGCTAAGAGGAATACTAGTACTATTTATTTATATAGCCAGAATTGCCTCAAATGAGATATTTAAACTATCATTAAAAATTATTTTCATTTCAATAATAATATTATTAATATTTATAAGACAAGAAAACTTAAATATTGAACTTAACAAGAATCACATAAATATAAGTAAAATACTATTAATTATGTTTAATAATAAAAATATAATTATTATACTAGTAATATATCTATTACTTGCTATAATTACAGTATCAATAATTGTAAATATTACAGAAGGACCTTTACGAACTAGAAAGTAATGAACTTACCTATTCGAAAAACAAACCCATTAATCAGAACTATTAATAGATCTTTAATTGATTTAGCCACCCCATCAACAATTTCATTGTGATGAAACTTTGGATCACTACTAGGAATATGTTTAATAATTCAAATTGTCACAGGAATTTTTTTAGCAATACATTATACCGCTAATATTGAAATAGCATTTAATAGAGTTGTTCACATTTGTCGAGATGTAAATAATGGATGACTTTTACGTAATACTCATGCTAATGGGGCATCACTATTTTTTATCTGTTTATACTTACATATTGGTCGAGGTATCTACTATAAATCATATAAACTTATACATACATGAATGATTGGAGTAGTACTTCTACTATTAATTATAGCAACAGCATTCCTAGGTTATGTATTACCCTGGGGACAAATATCCCTATGAGGAGCTACAGTAATTACAAACTTATTGTCAGCAATCCCTTATATAGGGGGAGAATTAGTAAAATGATTATGAAGGGGTTTCTCAGTAGATAATGCCACATTAACACGATTTTTCACATTACATTTCCTTATACCCTTTATTATCGCTGCAATAGTAATGTTACACTTAATATTCTTACACCAAACAGGTAGTAATAATCCATTAGGGTTAAATAGAAATTATGATAAAATTCCATTCCACCCATACTTTTCTATCAAGGACCTAATAAGAATAGTAATAGTAATAATAATGTTTTCATTAATAGTCTTATTAGAACCCCGACTATTAGGAGATCCTGAAAATTTTATTCCAGCCAACCCATTAGTAACACCTGTGCATATTCAACCAGAATGATATTTCCTATTCGCTTATGCAATTTTACGATCAATCCCTAATAAACTAGGGGGAGTAATTGCAATATTTATGTCAATTACAATTATTATAATTTTACCATTTATTTACAAATCAAAATTCCAAAGAACAATATTTTACCCATTTAATAAGGTGCTTTTTTGAACTTTTGTTCCAACAATTGTATTGTTAACATGAATTGGGGCACGACCAGCAGAAGAACCATTCATTTTTACAGGACAGGCATTAACAATGCTATACTTTAGATACTTCTTTATGCTACCTTTAGCTACTAAGTTATGGGATAAAATCAATTAACTAATTAAGCTTTAGATAAGCATTTACTTTGAAAGTAAAAAACAATAGTTAAATTCTATTATTAGTTTAATAATCACTTAAATTAGTGAAAATAATTATAACAATAAATAACATAAAACTAAAGCATAAAACAAGAAATAAATTAAAGAAATAGGTAAAAATATTTTTCAAGTTAAATTCATTAACTTATCATATCGGAAACGGGGTAAAGTCCCCCGAACCCAAACAAATCAAAAAATAATAAATACTAATTTAGAATAAAAAAAAAAGGATAGTAAATCACACCCTAAAAACATGACAACAGTAATTATACTTATAAAAATAATATTTATATATTCAGATAAAAAAATAAAAGCAAACCCTGCACCACTATACTCAACATTAAATCCTCTAACTAATTCACTTTCCCCTTCAGCAAAATCAAAAGGGGCACGATTAGTTTCAGCCAAACAAGATAATAATCAACAAAAAAACAAAGGGAAAGAAAAAAATAAAAATCAAACCCCCGACTGGTAATAAAAAAATTCTAAAAAATTATATCTAAAAACAAAAATAAATATACAAATTATAATTAAAGCTATTCTAACTTCATAAGAAATAACCTGTGCTATAGCACGTAAACAACCCAATAAAGCATATTTAGAATTGGAAGATCAACCAGAAAGTATAACACCATAGACCCCTATACCAGTTAATCTTAAAAAAAATAAAAGACCTAAATCAAAACCATAAATATTAAATAATTGGGGCATTAAACACCATAAAGTAAAGGATAATAATAATATAATCATAGGAGATAAATAATAAATTAAAAAATTAGATATGTAAGGAAAATTTTGCTCCTTAAAAAATAATTTTAACCCATCAGAAAAAGGCTGAAGTAAACCTATAAAACCTACTTTATTAGGCCCCTTACGCAATTGAATATAACCTAAAACCCTGCGCTCCAATAAAACTACAAAACCAGAAGAAACTAAAACTATAATAACCAAAAATAAATAATTCACTATAAAAATTACTACTTGTAATAAAAATTACATTAATAAATTCTAAATTTATTGCACTTAAATCTGCCAAAATAGTTTAATATAAATCAAGTATTAATTAAATATTAAAAATAGTGGATCCTTTCGTACTAAACTATTTAATAAAAATTATAGATAGAAACCAACCTGGCTCACGCCGGTCTGAACTCAGATCATGTAAAGATTTAAAGGTCGAACAGACCTAATTTATTAATTTCTGCACTAATAATTAACTTTAATCCAACATCGAGGTCGCAAACTATTTCATCGATAAGAACTCTCCAAAAAAATTACGCTGTTATCCCTAAGGTAATTTAATCTTATAATCCATAATAAAGGATCAATAAAACACTAATTAATGAAATATAAATAATAGAAGTTAAAAAAATTCCACTGTCACCCCAACAAAATTATTACAAATAACTCTTATTAATATAATAACAAAAATAAAATATAATAATAAAATTCTATAGGGTCTTCTCGTCCCAAAACTATATCTAAGCCTTTTTACCTAGAAGTTAAGTTTAATTAAATTTAAATTAAGAAAGTCTACCCCTCGTCAAACCCTTCATACAAGCCTTCAATTAAAAGACAAATGATTATGCTACCTTTGCATAGTTAAAATACTATGGCTATTAAAATAAATATTCATTGAGCAGGCTAGACTTAAAATTATTAACAATAAGACATGTTTTTGTTAAACAGGCGGAGGTAATAATTGCCGAATTACTAAATTTAAATTTATAATCTACTAATTTTATCATTAATACAAATAATATAAAATTAAATAATTAACTTTAATAAAAAACTAAATAATACAAAATAAAACTTCAAATAAACTAAACTATAACGAAATTAAAGATGGATGTTACTAAACCTACAAAATTTAAATAAAATTAATATTATAGAAATAGATACCAAGCTTATCCCCAGTAACCTTGGATATTTAAATTTAAATAAAATAAAAATATAAATAAACTATAAATATCCTAAATTAAATTAATTTATTAAAGAACCAGATATGTAAAAATGAATAACATATAATCCCTAAGATAATATTAAAAATTATTATGAAACATAAAAAATTATAAAACCTTATATCTTTTACTTTCGGGAAACTTAACATAATTAAGTAAATTTAAATAAACCCTGATACAAAAGGTACTACACAAAGTATACTTATAAATAAAAAAAATAAACCCTTTACAGTACAAATAAACTATAATAAATAATAATTAATTCATAAAACATTACTAAAAAATAAATTATTTTTATTAAAGAAAAATAATAAATAAAAAAAATAATATTAAAATTTAAGTATCAAGCTAGATTGAATTGCACAAACAAATTGTTAATGTAAATAACAAATACTACTAAAGAATAACTTGTTTCATCTAACCCCATTTTCCAATAGAATTACTTTGTTACGACTTATCCCATCTTATTAATGAGAGTGACGGGCGATATGTACATAATTTAGAGCCAAAAATCAATATTAAAAGATAATAATATTTACGTTCAAATCCTACTTCAATATATATACTCAATAAATATATCCCATAAGTAATAAAAACTAAATGTAACCCATCTCAACCTTTAATATAGCTGCACCTTGACCTGACATATTATAAATAAATAATTAATGAATATAACCCTAATAAGCTATTCAACGACAGAGATATACAAACCAAAATTAAAGTAAAACCCAATGTGGATTATCAATTATAGAACAGGTTCCTCTGAAAAGATTAAATTACCGCCAAAATCTTTTAATTTAAAAGACCATAACTAATAGTACTAGGAAAATAAATTACATTCAAAATAATAGGGTATCTAATCCTAGTTTAATAAAAGAAGTTCATATATTCATAATAAACCCTAAGATAATAATAAATTAAAATTTCACCTAATAACAAAAATTTTATCCTAAAAATAACTATATAAATATTATCCAAAAAAAATAACTCGAATTAATTGTGTAACCGCGTTTGCTGGCACAATATTAAACAATTCTTATATTAATAACTAAATCTAAATCTCTTTAAAAACAAATCTAATAACTGCGAATAATAATAATTAATCCTTAAGAATAATTAAACTCACAAAAATTAATAGCAGGAACCTCCTTCTCCTCTATGTTATTTATAGGAATAAAACTACAATATAAATATTAATAGCAGGAACCTCCTTCTCCTCTATGTTATTTATAGGAATAAAACTACAATATAAATATTAATAGCAGGAACCTCCTTCTCCTCTATGTTATTTATAGGAATAAAACTACAATATAAATATTAATAGCAGGAACCTCCTCCTCTATGTTATTTATAGGAATAAAACTACAATATAAATATAAAATATACTTAACTTACATTAATATAAGTTAAATAC